GGTCCAATCATTGATCCCGAAAATTTCTACAATAAAATTAGGTAGGTCGCTAGTATAGTTCCCTATCTATAATTTTGCTATTTACTTAAATATTAAATATAAATAATTTTACTGGAATATTGGAGGAATCCCTTGGATGGGTAGTAAGTACAATTTTGAATGTTTTGCTTATGTACAAAGTAACAAATATTATAATTGGATCGTTCGATCACTTTTCAGTCATTCATTGAATGATAAATCACTACAAGTGAAGGAGATACACGATTTAAATAACGAAAGATCCAATATTTAAAAATTGTATCTAAAATGACTGGAAAAGTAGAAACAAGACCGGATATAATTTGATCATTATGAGCAAATCCAAAATCTTTGTAGACAGAGCCAATCATTAATTCCCAACCGTGGGGCGAATGGAATCCTATACATAAATCAGTTAATAAAAGAATAGAAAAAGCTTTTATTGTGTCGCTTAAGTTGTATAGGAATTCTTGAAACCAAGAGTTAAGAATAACAAGTTCTTCATTACCTAGAATAGAATAACCACTTAGAATACCGAAACAGATTATATTTGTCGAGAAGTGTAAAATTGTATGGATGCGATCCTCGTTGTGCATCTTGATCAATTGGATCGTTTCTTTGTAGATTTCGATGCGAGGCTTTTGTAAATGTGTTTCCGGGTATTCCTTTATCATTTCGTCCAAACGTAAGAGTTCCTCTAAGTCTATGAATTCTTTTAGAATACTCTTTTCTTGAATATCATTCAAAAAAATTTCGGATTGCCTAGTATTCCACCAATTAGTAAACCAAGATTCCAGACTTTTATTAAATGAGAGAGAGATCCACCAAGGCAAAAATACTATAGATGCAAGATATAGAAGGGAAATTAATACTTTCTTTTTTGCCATTTTTTCGTCTGTGAATTTAAAAATTTTTAATGAACGCACCTCATTCGTCGACTCTATATGATACTAATATTTCTATCAAGCATAAGTTCTATTACAAGTCATCGATGTATTTCCGGATTTTTTTGTGATTCAGTACAGCGGTTAGTCCTTGAATTTAGAAAGAATATAGAATAAGAAAGAGCCCTCTTCAAATTAATAGTAGTCGGATTTCGAGACGAAAGAACTCCCGTTCTATCAAAATATCAAATATTTAGAAAAAAAAATTCTTTACTTTATGATGAAATGTTTTGTTTTGATATATGATGAATCTATCATTTAGATTTGTTATTGAATTGAGTTAAGTGGATTTACATACGCATAAAAAAAATTGTGGACATAAACAATTTAGTTTTAGAATTGTTTCATATACGTTTGCTTTGGCTCGAGTAAGCGTTCTGAAGAAACTTCAGTTAAGTTATGCTATAGAAAAAAAGATGATTCTTGAGTTTTTTATCTCTTGCAAAGTATTCATTCTTCAGTTCCTTTTTTCAAAATACTTCAATTGGTACACGCAAGAAATAGGCCAATTCAGCAGCTTTTTGCTCAATCTCTCGTGGAGTAAAATTCTCATCAGTACGAGTCAAGGGAATGGCTCCTTGTCCTTTTATTTCCATATAAAGGACACGACGAGCATAAATACCCTCTTTAATTTCTATTCTGATGGACTGAATGTCTTTCATAAGGAATCGGAGGAATATGCGACGATTTTTTCCAGGAAATCCCCAACGAAAAATACACACTATGCCCTCTTTTATATCGAATCGATCATAACCACTACCTACATTCCACGAAATTGTGCACCACAAATAGGAGCTAATAAAAAGACCTGCGATCCCATAGAAAGACATCACGATACCTTGTGGAAAAAAAATTATTTGCTGAGAAGGAAATAAAGATATAAAATTCCTACCAAAATAACTGGACGTTCCAACCAATAAAAACCCTAATGAACCTAAAAAAAGAATAAAGGCCCAACAGAAATTACTTGTTTTTCGAGACCCCGCTATAAGTTCTACCCATATACGTTCTGATCGCCAACTCATACTCTAACTAGACCTAGTTGCATTTTATTGGAATTGGGAGAATAACAAAAATAATTTTTTTTTTTACTTTTTTTTGTTTCCGAAGTAACTCTCATCAACCAGCACTATTATGATGTGAACCTTTAGGGATAATTCATCGAATTTCTTAGATCCAAACTAAAATAATAACATCCCTTTCATATGATTTCCTAATACATATAGATATATTGACTTTACATTTCAGAAATTCTCCCCGATCCCGATCTATTTGAAAATAGTTATAATTCATTTATCATGTTTACACATACATAAGAGCTTATGCCCGAAGGAAGCCGCATATTATACCATATTTTACTAAATAGATATCCGTGTTATGATCCAAGTAAGTCTTGAAAAAAAAATATATATATATAAGATTTGTCCTTGTTGTATCTAAAAAATCTTGTTTTTTTGAACATAAAGAGATAAAGAAGCCATTGCAATTGCCGGAAATACTAAGCCCACTAAAGGCACAAAAATGGAGGGGAGACTGTT